ATCAAGTGTCTCGGATTCAAATTATGCAAAAAGTCTTTCTTGCTATCGAAATCAAAAATAGATGGAAATAAATTGCGTCCAATAGGATTTGAACCTATACCAAAGGTTTAGAAGACCTCTGTCCTATCCATTAGACAATGGACGCCGTTCATTCCGATTTTTTCGTATTTTGATCTTTCCACCTCTTATTTGAATTGAAAACAAAAAAACCGGATTGTATGTGAGATAATTTTTGGAATTGTATATTCAACGATTCACTAAGCCTAAATATATTATCTATATTCTAGAATAGAATTCTAATAGAATATTTAGCAAAAGGGAAATAAGCGGGTAGCGGGAATCGAACCCGCATCGTTAGCTTGGAAGGCTAGGGGTTATAGTCGACGGCGATTCATCGCTTTGAACGTCTCTAATTCAAAACCGAACGTGAAACTTTGGTTTCATTCGGCTCCTTTATGGAAGATGAGTCAATTCCTAGATCTAAGATGTGAACAAAATGAATAAAACGAGACCCATAACACCTATGTCAGCTTTTTGTCTGAATACAAACAAAATAAATTGCTTTCTAGATGATCCTTCTAGAAGAAGGTGATTCTAACAATCTTTCTAGTTACTTCGTTCTCTATTCCTATTTGAGAGGATTCTAAGGAAAAGGATTTTGTTTTCCGCCGAGCTAAAACAATATGCCGATGTCTCTAGTAAACCAAAGTCATCGTTGAATAGCTATTTTGCTTCAATTTCTTTCTTTAGAAAGAAAAAAATGGAAGATTTAGTTACGATTAGAAATTTACTTTCGATCTTTAGCCATGGATCCTTTACTCATACTTATTCAATTGGAAGTCTTGATCCAATTCACAAATTATGTTTCGCAATTTGAAAATCCAATCAATTTCTAACTGACTCATGGATACAAATCACGAGAATGTGTATTTTTTCTCGAATTTCTCATTGAGAGGGAAAGGATTAAATCCTTTTAAGAAATAAAGTTTTTGATCGGAATCTGAATAAAACCGAAAGACCCTTTAACTGTTAAAGGGTTAATAGAACGAATCACACTTTTACCACTAAACTATACCCGCTACAAATGATTATTGTATACAAACGGACCTTTTGTCGAACAAGATAATTGAGCATGATCAAGATAAAGATAGGATCATCAAAGAATCATCAAACTTAGAGTGTTGAACTCTTTCGTGGGGAGATCAAAATTTAATGAGATTCGGCAAAGAAGCTTCATTTAATTTCATAAATTAAATAAATAACTAAAGTTTTCTCTTTTGCTGAAGAAGATAGATACGGATAAAAAAAAAGACTAAAATCATAACAGAAAAATGCATTGTGGGCAGAATCGATAGTTTCTTTTTTATTTGAGTTCGGAAAATAAAAATAGAACAAGAAAAAGGATGTAAATAGTCTTTCTTCTTTTTGTGGTTGCTTGAATATAAGATATTCAATTTTTTAATATAATAAAAAAAAAAACTCTATTTTGATTTCAAATCAAATAAATCGTTATAGATCTATTTATCTATATCTATAATTTCTAATTCGTTGGAACAAAAAAAAGGGCCCGGCTAGGTACTGACCAGGCCAGGCCATCAGAATAAGAAGGTCCCTTCGAACAAAATCAACACAAAGAGGTCTTTCTTTAGTTCGATTGTTGGCGCGTTAGGGCCCCCTCTTTTAGATAAAGGAAATTCCTGATTTGTGGATCTTTCTCTCTCTCTATATATATAATAGAGAAAGAAGAGCGAGAAAGACTCCTTCCATTATGTGTAATGTAGTAATTATCTTTTTAAATTGGGAGAGATGGCTGAGTGGACTAAAGCGTCGGATTGCTAATCCGTTGTACGAGTTATTCGTACCGAGGGTTCGAATCCCTCTCTTTCCGTTTCCGTTGATGACTTTATTATTTTTTTTTTTCAAATTTTTGAAATCTTAGTTAAACGTGTGGAATAGATGTGGAATACATAAAATCCTAAGAAAATTTGAAAATGAACCAAGGAAAACCCTTTTAATTTTATTCTTCACGTCCAGGATTACGTCCCGGATCATTAGATAGGAATCCAAAGATAAAGAGAGAAACAAAAAATATCACTACGGTATAAACGAAGAGTTTCAGAGTAAGCATTACACAATCTCCAAGATTATTTTTTTGAAAAAAAAAAGAGAATAGATCTTCCATTTTTTCTACCACATATCCTACCAAGAAATGGTTTTTTCTAGAAATAGAAATGAATTGTCACAAATTCATTTCTATTTCATTAACAAAAATGTCTTTCATATCCAAATTAGATATTGTGGGAGACCTTATTAATAGGGTTATGGCCTTTTGCTAGAAAAGGGGTAAAAGTGAGGAAATGGGGGTAAGCCGGATTTATGGCGACTAGCCGAGAATTTCAGTGTGCGAATCGAGGGTTCATACTCTAAAACTTATCTGATTTTATCAATTGTTACAAAGTTTTCTAGAACAAATCATACATTTTCTAGGATATTAAGGATCTCATCGAAAACTTACAGCAGCTTGCCAAACAAAAGCTAAGAGAAAAAAAAACAGAGGGATGACTGGCATAAAATCTACAATTGGATTCAAAAAAGCATAGGCTTCAGGCAATTTGGCGAAGAAAAAACTACTCGAATAAAGGGCAGAATTAATACAAATACAGATTAAACTAATGATATTAAGCATAACAGACATTTTGTTCTTGGAGATAATTGCATTTTGATTGAGTTTTTGATATAAGGAAAAAGGAAGAAAGTAAGTAAGGTATACAAAAAAGCCTTCTTTTTCTTTGAACCCACCCAATCCAAAATCCTCCAATTCTCAAAGGAGAATAGAAGAAATCATACTTTCATACAATATCTTAATTGAATTCGATGTAATGATCAATAAATTTAGTTGAATTCTATATCTATATGTATAAAAATTCTAGTCCTAATCTGTTCTATAGATATATAGATATTCGGACTGTAGTTGACAAAAAACCAATACCAATATTATTGTTTCTGAGTGTAGATTAGAAATTAAAATGGGGCGTGGCCAAGTGGTAAGGCAACGGGTTTTGGTCCCGCTATTCGGAGGTTCGAATCCTTCCGTCCCAGAGCATATCCATTTTTTATGCTCCATTATTCCCATAGAAAGAAGAAGGGGGAGTTAATCCGTATTAATTTGAATATCTGTGTCTGTTTGAATATCATTAACAAACGATCAAGTTCCATAACATATAGAAATATATTATGGAGTCAATCTATTTTCTTTGAATCTCATTTTATTTAGGTATTTCGTGTTTGGCTCTAATGAAAAATTGGAAATCTATGTACCGATTGAGGCAGGGTTGATTTATCCTATCCCTTATTATTCACTTTATGACAAGAGTCGATTATTGAAATATTACTCAATCCCATGTTAAACACAATCTATAGAAAATAAGGAAATGTATCGCTTAAAAGATTCAAATTTGAACTTACATAATTTTTTTATCCATCTCATAAAAAAATTTGATTTCTTTCTTCTTTATCTTTGATCTATTTTAAATTAAATCAGAGATGAGTCAATTAAAAAAGGAAGGCTTATCTTCCTATGAAGATCAAACGTGATACTTAATTATTGTCCAATTTTCTTCAAATTAAATAATGATGTCTAAATAGGAAACTTTTAAAATATCAATTAGAACTATTTTGACTAAATTTTGATTCCTTGTAAGTGGAATTTTTGGTACTCAAAAGGTAGGAAATCCTTTAATAAATCCTATATGAGTCACTTGAAGATGCAGATTCATATTTCTATTTGTTTCTATTATCTATAGATTATTTATGTATGTTAAAGATGTTTTCTTGCTAAGACTTTTTTTTTTTTCAGAAAAACCGTTCCACGTATCATATATAGAAGAAAAGGTCTAGATTACGATGTCGATGTACAACTGAACCAATGACTATTCATGATTCCACGATTGAATCAATTCCATACCGGTTCCAAATTAGAGGAATGTTATGGTAAAACTTCGTTTGAAACGATGTGGTAGAAAGCAACGTGCGACTTGAAGGACACGATCCGTTGTGGATTTTGACATCCACCATTTTCGATTTATCTAGGAATGAGGGTGCTCTCGGCTCGACATTGTTTGTTCTGTTACACTCGATTTTTGTTGGGTTGTAAATAGTCCACGATGGAGCTCGAGTAGAAAGGATTAATTCATTTCTCGGGGGCAAGGATCTAGGGTTAATGCCAATAAATAGGAACAACTTCGTAAATGTATCTTCCATATATAGAAATCAAAAGCATCCAATTCGAGCAAGTTTTCAATTCAAAAGTAAAACTTGTTGGAATTTATCCAACTTTTCGATTCAAAGTGTATCACTCATGAATCAACTGTCCAGAGGATTCTTTGATAGAAAGAAATCAAAAAAGGGTATGTTGCTGCCATTTTGAAAGGATTAAGAAGCACCGAAGTAATGTCTAAACCCAATGATTAAAAATAAGAATAAAGGATCTAAGAACAAGGAAACACCATTTTAATTGTCTCGATAGTCTCAATAACTGGATCGGACTAAAGACTCCAAATAGAATTTGAAACGAGAGAAACAAAAGGGGGAAAAGACCACTCAATAAATGAAATTGACTAATGAGCTAGTTGAGAGTTATCCAACTTGAGTTATGAGTACAAATGGTTTCTTTTTCATTTTCCGGAAGGAAAAAAAGACTGAAATCATAGTCTAAGTGATTTTATAGGCTCATTTGTCATTTAATTTATTAGAATTGCATACGTAGACAAAACAAAGACAAAACGTCGAATCAAATCATTTTTTCTCGAGCCGTACGAGGAGAAAACTTCCTATACGGTTCTAGGGGGGGTATTGTTCATCTACATCTATCCCAATGAGCCGTCTATCGAATCGTTGCAATTGATGTTCGATCCCGAAGAGAAGGAAAAGATCTTAGAAAGGTGGGATTTTATGATCCAATGAAGAATCAAACTTATTTAAATGTTCCTGTTATTCTAGAT